ATTCTCCTCAAGCAAACCAGCCTATCCTCTGTATGGGGCTTACGTAGTGGTTGGAACAGAGACACATTTGGTTGTAAATTCCAATGTGGCGGATCATATATCCGCGCGAGCCAATCAATAGTTCAAGTCACACACTCCCATAATCCATATTCTCCTCGGAGAATCCACTTCAACTATTCGTATCAAACAACTAATACAATTGCGAAGTTGAAAGGAAATATCCAAACACATGTCTTATTCTTTTCAATAATCCATATTTGTAGCAATAAAATACTATTTTTTTGTTTGTTCCTTCAAAAAATGGAATATGATTGATTACAAATATCTAGGATATGCCCTCTCTATAAAGGACCGGAAATACCTTGCTTACGAATCATTGGGAAGTGCATTAACATAAATACAGCAGTAAGAAGGGGTAATACAAAAGTGTGTAAACTATAAAAACGGGTCAAAGTTGATTGACCCACACTAGCACTTCCGCGCAATAACTCGACTAAAGGGGATCCTATTACAGGAATAGCATCAGGTACACCTGTTACAATTTTGACCGCCCAATAACCGATTTGGTCCCAAGGTAAGGAATAACCAGTTACACCAAAAGATGCGGTCAATACAGCCAAAACCACACCCGTAACCCAAGTTAATTCACGAGGTTTTTTAAACCCACCAGTCAGATACACGCGAAATACGTGCAAGATCATCATTAGGACCATCATACTTGCCGACCATCGATGAACTGATCGAATTAACCAACCAAAATTGGCTTCAGTCATTATGTATTGAACAGAGGCAAAGGCCTCGGTAACGGTCGGACGATAGTAAAAAGTCATGGCAAACCCCGTGGCTACTTGTACTAAAAAACAAGTAAGTGTAATCCCCCCTAGACAATAAAATATGTTGACATGAGGAGGAACATATTTACTAGTTATATCATCTGCAATCGCCTGAATCTCTAGACGCTCTTCGAACCAATCATATACTTTATTGAGATAGGTAAACCAAGAGAACTCCCCCTCGGAGAACTGTATATGAGAATTTCATCTCGTACAGCTCAAGCAGAAACACCCCAATACTGGTTGTAACGAATATGTAATATAAATTTGTAAATTTATTATTTCCCGGATTAAATCTTCTCTGAAGATACGAAGGAAAAAATCCTCAAGCTTTTCTTTGTGATGATAATGCCAAAATATCAAGCCAGCTCATTCGTCTTTATGTTGATAGATAGGCTTCTTGAATCTTCTTTGTCCCTATTTTATTTATTTTATTGTTTTTATTTTGTATTGAATTATGAAAATTTCTTTTTTTTTGATAGGAATTCTCTTGTTGAGACCCTATGAATCAATTGAAACCTCAGATTCATACTAGAACCACGATGTTGAATAAAGCCCCCAAGTGAAGCCAAAAGGTTCTCTGAGTAAGAACCGTTTGATCATCACCACTTATTCAATAATTAATAGATTAAATGACTAAAAATTCGGAATTTTTTTTGTCCATTGATCAAAATAAACAGAAACCCAATTTTTAAGGAAGAAAACCCTTTCGATTTATAATGATAAAATCAATCTTTAAAATTTTTTTGAATCCAGTCGCGAGGTATAAATAGTAGGTATGAATCATAGTTCAAATATTTCTCGATCTATTCCATATATTCCGTGCTCCAGATAAAAAAATGAATATCCGACGAAGCAGAACTCATCTCTTTCAAGATGACAGACCCATTCTCTGTACTATCAATAGGATCAATTATAACAAGTCACACACTCATATTCCGGAAATACAGAAACAAAGGAATTTCACGGTCGAACTGCCAGAATGGACTAGAAATCAGAGTCCTAAGCAATTCATTTTGGATTGAAAAGCCCGGACTTCCTTATTTTTATGGACCTAATTCATTGAAATTCCATCTAGTAAAACGGAAGAATTATAAATCTCCAAAATAATAGATAGGAATACCGCAAATAGAGCCATTGCGACCCCCATCAAAGGGGTAGTTCCCCACCCGGGAGCTACTTTCCCGTATTCTGAATTCAATGGTTTCAATAAACTCCCTGCATTAGTTCGTCTTGGACCAGATCTAGAACTATCCTCAACGGTTTGTGTAGCCATAAATCCTATTGCATTGGTTGAGATCGGTTGACTTTGTATACTATTCCGTTGTAAATAAAGGATCTTATCATAGATCCGTTATGGTTTTGAAATTTGATAATAATGGAAACAGCAACCTTAGTTGCCATCTTTATATCTGGTTTACTTGTAAGTTTTACCGGGTACGCCTTATATACCGCTTTTGGGCAACCCTCTCAACAACTAAGAGATCCATTCGAGGAACACGGGGACTAGTTGAAGTAAAGTAATGAGCCTCCCAATATTGGGAGGCTCATTACTTTACTTCCATTTAGATAAAGATAATGATAATGTAAGATAATGAAAAATCATTTTGCCTTTTTAGTCGGAACCTTAGGCGGCTCTCGAAAAAATATAGCGAAAAAAATTATTCCTAGAGTCGAGACTAAGAGGAATGTATAAACCAATGCTTCCATAAATTCGATCGTGGTTTACAATTATAGCTTCCACACCTGTTCATTTGGGATCATCTCCCAGATTAAGAAAAGACAAGAGTCAAAAGTAAAAGAAAGGGCGGTGATTCAAATCAACATTTATCTGGTACTCTATAGTCTAAATAATAAAAATACACTAGAGGCAAAAGATACAAGAGCAGTGTTGTATCAGACGACTTGTCTCCTTGTAGTTGGATCTCCAAGTTTTTGGAATGCTCCAAATTCCACTTGAGCATCCAAATCTGGGTCAATACCAGCAAAAACATCTCTGAACAAGGTTCTAGCACCATGCCAAATGTGTCCGAAAAAGAAGAGCAAAGCAAACGAAGCATGTCCAAAAGTGAACCAACCCCTTGGGCTGCTACGAAAAACACCATCTGATTTCAAAGTAGCACGATCTAATTCAAAAATTTCACCCAATTGAGCACGTCTAGCATATTTTTTCACAGTAGCAGGATCACTATAACTAACTCCATCGAGTTCGCCGCCATAGAACTCAACAGTTACTCCTACTTGTTCGACACTATACTTAGATTCTGCCCTTCTAAAGGGAACATCGGCTCTTACAATTCCGTCTCCGTCTACCAAAACTACTGGAAATGTTTCAAAAAAAGTAGGCATACGGCGTACAAAAAGCTCACGCCCTTCTTTATCTCTAAAGATGGGATGTCCTAACCATCCAACAGCTATTCCATCCCCATTGTCCATCGAGCCCGCTCTAAATAAACCCCCCTTTGCTGGATTATTGCCAATGTAATCATAAAAAGCTAATTTTTCGGGAATTTTAGACCAAGCTTCTGATAAACTCTGATTTTCGTCTAGTCCGGCACTAACCCTTCGATATATTTCTTGCTGGAAGTATCCTTGATCCCATTGATAACGAGTGGGACCAAATAATTCGATTGGGGTAGTTGCGGAGCCATACCACATCGTTCCAGCAACAACAAAAGCTGCAAAAAAGACAGCAGCGATACTACTGGAAAGGACAGTTTCAATATTACCCATACGTAATCCTTTGTATAGGCGTTGGGGGGGGCGGACACTAAGATGGAATAGGCCCGCTAATATGCCCAATGTACCTGCTGCAATATGATGAGAGGCTATTCCTCCCGGAACAAAAGGATCAAAACCTTCTACCCCCCACGCAGGATTTACAGATTGGACTTTTCCGGTTAGTCCATAAGGATCAGACACCCATATTCCAGGACCATACAAACCTGTTACATGAAATGCACCAAACCCAAAGCAAGCTAATCCTGAAAGAAATAAATGAATTCCAAAGATCTTGGGCAAATCCAAAGAAGGTTTTCCTGTACGTTCATCAGAGAATATTTCTAGATCCCAATATACCCAATGCCAGATAGCCGCCAAGAAGCACAAACCAGAAAACACAATATGTGCCCCGGCCACACCCTCGTAACTCCAAATACCCGGATTCGTTATAGTCCCTCCTGTGATACTCCAACCGCCCCACGAATTGGTTATTCCTAAACGAGTCATAAAGGGTATAACGAACATACCCTGTCTCCACATTGGATCAAGAACGGGGTCAGAGGGATCAAAAACGGCTAATTCGTATAGAGCCATTGAACCGGCCCAACCAGCAACGAGAGCTGTATGCATTATATGTACAGAAATCAACCGACCGGGATCATTCAATACGACGGTATGAACACGATACCAAGGCAAACCCATGGAAATACCCCTTTATCAAAGAAAAATAGACACTATGTAACTTTATCGCATTGGAAAAGACTATGCTATGGACCTCCCCCTTTCAGTGGATTATTTCGGAGCAAGGGTTCATATTTTCATATTTATTGAATTCCATTTCGTTGGGAATAATGGAACAATTCTGTTCATCGGAACAAAGATAAGCAGATCTATTCTATACCCGATAAGTCCCAATACGCAATGGGGGATTGGTCCCATTTTCTATGAGCGAATGCGTATAGACTTGTTCATCATTCGAAGAGCCCGACCCATTTGTAATAAATTTCCCTTATTTATTTCGTATTACTATTTCGTAATATCTAAGGATAAAAACATTACGTTTCCACATCAAAGTAAAATATAGTACTTAACCCCCCTTTCTTTCAGTTGATGCCTATTGGTGTTCCAAAAGTACCTTTTCGGAGTCCTGGAGAGGAAGATGCAATTTGGGTTGACGTATAGTGCGACTTGTCAGACATATTGGGTCATATGGGATTTCCCCGTTCTCTCCCCCGATCGAGATACCCTCTGTTTCGCCCAAAAAAGATTGTTTGAACCATCAATAATTTGGAGCGTGAAATGTAATTAGATCCATTTTTGAGGGAGTCGAAATCAATATTAATATTATAAATTATCAAAATTTATGGTTGGCTTGGTTGGACCAATCCAATAAAATGAAGTATCCAGGCTCCGTTCAGAAAATACCAAATTGGTAATATATGTATGATTACTTGATAGCATATGGGCGATCTCAAACTGCCAATCAATGAAATAATATTATGACTACATCGCGTATTTGTTGTAAGAAAGGCACGAAATGAATTGAAAAAAGTAAAAGTGGTATTGGGAGCATTTGTCCTATATGTGCAAATTGAAATCGGGCAGATCTTTACCCGGAGTAGAACATAAACCTAAAATAATTGAGGAGGCCCATTCAGGAACAAGAAAATTACATCGTAATTTGGATTCGATTTCGATGAAACAATACATCAATGAGAGGTTAATTCGATAAGTTTAGTGGATTCTTTTATTTTTTACCGAGATTCGAGCAAAAAAAAATCGAAGAAAAAGCCCCTTCATTAGGAAATAGAAAAGTCCTACTAAAAAAAAAGGAAAGCGGGGTAGAATCAACACATTGATTTTTTTTATCATTTTTTTTTTGAACCGTATGCATCCAAAGGCGCGTGTACGGTTCCTAAGGGATAAAATTTTGTCCTAATCAACCGACTTCATCGAGAAAGATTACTGTTTTTAGGTCAAGAAATTGATAGCGAGATCTCAAACCAACTTATTGGTCTGATGGTATATCTCAGTATAGAGGATGAGACCAGAGATCTTTATTTGTTTATAAACTCCCCCGGCGGGTGGGTAATACCCGGAGTTGCAATTTATGATACTATGCAATTTGTGCCACCAGATGTGCATACAATATGCATGGGATTAGCCGCTTCAATGGGATCTTTCATCCTGGTCGGAGGAGAAATTACGAAACGTATAGCATTCCCTCACGCTTGGCGCCAATGAGTTTTTTATTTGAAAGAAAAAAGAAGACTATGCCTTCGCCATATTTAATATTAATATAAATAAATAAGAATTTGTAAGATAATATTTAAGTAAAAATAGCATGGCACTTCGAGTTCGATATGAACAAACCATTATTGTTTTTTCATAACATGGGATTATGTATCGGGCGAGTAATATGAGACAAAGGCTTTGATCTTATCTATCCGGGCTTCATTTCAGCGTCACAAACTTTGATTTTTCACGCCAGAGGCCTCTTTCCAATATTTATGTTATGAAATATGAAAGAATACTCAAAAAAAAAAACAAGATCATTTTTTTACTTATTTATTTTATTTGATATTTGATCGGATCAAAAAGAAACTTTGGGATTGCTGAATCACATATGAGATATATCATAAATATAGAAAGCAACGGAACCATCATAGTATTTTTGAACTCCCCCGAAAAGAAGGGTGGTAAATGGATCACTTAACGATTTGGGTCTGATGGATCCTATTTCGTTTTTTGCTCAATGAACGGAAAAAGTCCATTGTGGAGCCGTATGCAATGCACAAAAAATGCCTGTACGGTTGTTCAATTATATATATATACTTATTTCTTGTTATTCTTTATCTTTTTCCCTAGTCCAATCAATCGTACGAGATCGCGGAAACATTCATTATGTTATATCATCAGGGTAATGATCCATCAACCTGCGAGTTCTTTTTATGAGGCACAAACAGGAGAATTTGTCCTAGAAGCGGAAGAACTTCTGAAACTACGCGAAACCCTCACAAGGGTTTATGTACAAAGAACGGGTAACCCCTTATGGGTTGTATCCGAAGACATGGAAAGGGACGTTTTTATGTCAGCAACAGAAGCCCAAGCTCATGGAATTGTTGATCTGGTAGCGATCGAAAATGCCGGGGATTTCACGTAAATCTACGATTCCATTTCGAACCATAATTTGGATGAATCTAAATTCAATATTTTATCCGCTTAAGGTAAAGTAAAAAAAAAAAAGAATTCATAATCATCTGGTTAGGATTGATCTAAACCAGCCCATTTTCTATACGATAGAGTATGCCAACTATTAAACAACTTATTAGAAACACAAGACAGCCAATAAAAAATGTAACAAAATCCCCTGCTCTTCGGGGATGTCCTCAGCGTCGAGGAACATGTACTCGGGTGTATGTGCGACCCGTTCAGATCATGAGCCGGAACAAAATAAAGTACAAATTTTTCCAGTATCAATGAACAGTACCAATGAATAGGATAGGGTGGAAGAATTCCAATCAATATATAAAAAACCTCCATTGCGTATCAAATTTATGGTTTCTATTGGTGCAAATCCAATCACCTCAATTGGAGATGAAAAGCAATTCCCCAGTGGTAGCAAATGGTTATCCATTAAGCGGGGGAAATCATATTTAAGAAGCAAAAGAATTATGCTCCTACTCTTGCAAGAACGGACTATACAGGGTCAGCTACCTAGCCAACCTTTGTAATTAAATACCGTTACTGTATGGGTAGATCTCATTGTGAAAAGACTTATTACTGTACAATTCATGGGTAGAGTCAAAGAATGTGAACTGTACAAGTTACTAATAACATTGATTAATGGTGGAAGGGGCTCCGGTGTATAGAGAGGACCTCACCGTTTAAGAAGTAGCCATAGAAACGATGGAACCCACTATTTATCCATTTACCTTTACTATTTATTGATACTTTATACTATACTCAACTTTAGTTACAATTTCATATTTTTTTGTTGATACCTAGTATCAATACAATTTCTTATTTCGAGGTTAAATGCCTAGAAAAATGGTGGTTGGGAAGGTCATAGTAGCAAAAGCCATTGGAATTTTTTTTATACATTGGAAGAATCTGTTTTGTTATTAATAGACCAGGAAAGGGAAAAAGAATAACTGAAAGAAAATAAATCAATTAGTTATTCATCAAAGTTTAATTTGATTCAATGACCAGAATTAGACGAGGGTATATAGCTCGGAGACGTAGAATAAAAATTCGTTTATTTGCATCAACCTTTCGAGGGACTCATTCAAGACTTACTCGAAATACTATTCAACAGAAAATGAGAGCCTTGAGTTCTGCTCATCGGGATAGGGGCAGGCAAAAGAGAAATTTTCGTCGTTTGTGGATTACTCGGATAAATGCAGCAATTCGTGAGATTGGGGTATCCTATAGTTATAGCAGATCCATACATGATCTGTATAAGAGGCAGTTGCTTCTTAATCGTAAAATACTTGCACAAATAGCCATATCAAATACAAATTGTCTTTACATGATTTCCAATCAGATCCTTAAATAAGAAGGTTAGAAGGAATCCACCGTAATGATTTAAACGGGGCCCCGGAGAATGAGCTCCGGGAAGGTAAAGTAGAAATTAATATAAATAAGATAAATAAAATGAAATAGAAAATATAAATATACTAAAAATGAATCAACACATTAAAAAAAGAAGAAATTTTTGCTTATGATGTGACAATCCAATCGGGATTCTCCAATTTTTCGAACAAAATATAAATCTGAGTTGGGGTTCATATTGAAATTTTGATTCAATTGCAATTGAGGAATAGCTTATCTATTTATTTCTAATTCGAGGACCCGTGGTTCTAGGAGTCGATTCAGTTCTCTCAAATTGTTTCTCGTTATTAAGAAAGGGTAACAAAGATAAAATACGAGCTTGCTTTATAGCAATAGTAATTAATCGTTGTTGTTTCAAAGTCAATCTATTCACTCGTCTAGATAATATTTTTCCTTGTTCACTAATAAATCGACTAATTAAACTCATGTTTCTATAATCAATTCGATCCCCCGATCCAATTGGGGGCAAACGCCTACGAAAAGATCGCTTGGATTTAAGAAAAAGTCGCTTGGATTTATCCATGGTTTATTCCTTATCTTTTAAATCTTATTTCTTAATTCGAATTTCATTTGCGATCCTACCGAAATAGGATGAAATAGGATTGGGTTGTTTTATTTTTATAATTTCTTATTATATTTATATATATAATATATATATTATTATGTATGTAATTTATTGCTGTTCCTTGGAGGGGTTACAAACGCGTTACATTTTCTCTATTTCTTTATCTCCCCATGAATCGTATGCTTGTAACAATAGGGACAAAATTTTCTCAATTCCAATCGACTAGGCGTATTGTGTCGATTCTTTTGAGTAATATATCTGGAAATGCCCCGCGATTCCTTATTAATATCGTTTCGGACACAATTGTTACATTCCAAAATAACTTTTACTCTGACATTTTTACCCTTGGCCATAAACCCCCCTTTATTATTTTTTTTTTTTCACTCAACTCTTCTATTTTCGAAACGAAGAAGAAAAAAAGAAGTTGCTGTCTCGAAACCCAATTCTTAAATATTTCATTGCAATCAAATCAATAGAGAATATAAGTAATACGATGATTTCTAACTATCAATTAGTTATAGTATTTTATTTAAGTATCTTGCGCGACCTTTATTATTATTATTTATTATTTCTGTTCTCCCTCTATTAATTCAGCGTGAACCCAAGTTTCGTTGCGGATGAATCTTCTTTGATTCTTTCTCTTTCCTTCTTTTTTATCCTAAAAAACTGAAAGAAAGAACAAAACAAAAACAAAAAGGGTTAGTCACATGATAATTTATTCTATCTATAATCTTCTTCATCCCCAACTAGAATGAAAAAAAGGGGAATGTTAACGCATCTGGGAATAAACGATTAATCTCTATTAATAGGCCTGCTAAAGACCCGAACCATAGAGTGCTTAACACAGGTGCCACGGAGAGATATGTTTTTATATCTCGCATTGAAAATCCTCCTTTTTTATTGTAATACATATATGATCAGATACATATGTCGTTAAGGATTACTTGTATTTGTACGCGGAATCCCTAACTCAAATGAATATATATAATATAATATAACAAACAACCCCCTGGTTGATGATATTTTACTTTCTTTACAACATAAAAAAGTGTCCACTTACTTTCTTTTCTGAACATTACCGATTTTATATGAAATATTTCATATTTGATTCTTTTTCTTTTATTATATGTTATATTGTTATATGAGACGAAAAAGAAATGACAAGAGAAATTGTATATCAATGGGGGAAATCACGATGTGGAAAACAAGATGGGGATTCTCTACAATGACACTATAGGCCAATTGAAAGGGATGTAGCGCAGCTTGG